GGATCCGATGAATTTATCAATTCATCTCTTCTTTTTTTGTAAAAGGGGGGATAGGGAGCAAGATATAATCCCCAGCGGTGAGCGGGGATCTTTATTTATTTTATTTTTCGTTTCGTATTTATCATCAGACAAATGTGGGAATTTCCATTTTTTACACTAGTATCGATGCAGAATAGTATTGATTGATAAGGGAGAGACATATCTAGATTGATTGGTGGGATCGGTGTTATTACTCTATTTAGTATTTTAAGACATATACATATATATATGTGTCTGACTTTCTTTTGGACTCGACTGTTCTTGAACAATAAAATGGAGTAGAGTGCCCATATTTTTACCAGGAGTACATACACAAATTGTATTCTTTTGTTGTTCAATACACAATGAACTTAACATACATAATTATCTCGACAGAACAGAGCACTTTTTTAAACCGCACCCCTTTTCTAGCTCCGACTTGTGTATCCTCAATTATTAATTGAAAAAAAAATCTATCTCATTCTCATTCAAATTGCATGCTGAATTTTTGATGTATGTGTTTCCACTCCAATCCAAGAGAGAGAAGAGGATTTTATTTTATATTAATAAAAGACCAAGCAACGACCCTCCTTTTTCGTAAATATGTAAATATGTTGGAATATTAGATCTTTTAACCCGCCCTTTTTCCATCTCACTTCTACTGTTTTGTTTGGGGCTACGTGTGACCTATTGAATACCGGTCATATGATACCTCATCAGATAATTAATTGTATGTATAAATATGTATAAATAAGTATAAGGAAGGGAATTGTATAAGGAAGAGGGTAGCTTATAAAAAAAAATAATGGAAAAGGATGAAAAATTCAATGGGAGTCCATATTGTAATTAAATTAGGAATCCTATTTTTGATTTAGTATGGATAAAGGCTTTTCCTATGTTATACTATTCAATTCTCGACGATTAATCGATTTGATAGATCAGATATATTGTTATTCATAATATTGATCTGATTCAATATCATCAGGATACAATTCACCCTATTGAATTTACAGGAGTCAAATTTCTCATCTCTATGGGATTAGATCCCGAGTTATTGCAAAGCAAAAAAAAAATGAGATTATGGAAGTCAATATTCTCGCATTTATTGCTACTGCACTGTTCATTCTAGTTCCTACCGCTTTTTTACTTATCATCTACGTAAAAACAGTCAGTCAAAATGATTAATTTGAATGAAACTTGAACTATTAGCTCTTGTCAATGATTGAAGAAATGAAATAAAGGGAATTAAACTCCAAGTCTTAAATTAAATGAAATGATCGGGCTGGAATCAAGAAGTGTCTGAGATCTGAGATAGTGTGCAGAAGAAACTATATAGTTTCTTCTACACATTATCTAGGATTGGATACAGATATAATAAATATAGGCTTTACTTTTTTACTTTCTATAATATAGATCAATTTACAATATGGTAGTACCTCTAAAGTCCACTCCTTCCCCATACTACGAGCGAAAGAGAAAATGTAAAGACTACCATTAAAGCAGCCCAAGCGAGACTTACTATATCCATGTAAATTATGTCTCCTATCTCTATCAAGGAATGATTCCGCTATGATTATTGATCAATAATCATAGTGGAATCAATGGCGCAGAGTCAAAATAAAATTCTGATTTAAAGTGATTGATGAGCCAATTCAATCGTAACAAATTACATATTATTGGATTTCCGGTAGAATCGGGAAGCATTAAGCACAAATATGATACACACACCCTTTCTTTGGAAATATCAAAGGAAAGGAGTCCTTAGAATGGAAAAGATGTAGGACTAGTAAGCCCTATTGTTTTGTTTGTTACTTTTTTATAAACAAAAGACATAAAAAAAATATATACCATCAAGATAGAAAACTATCTATGGGATTGTCTTTCTTTCTGTGAAAGAATCAGGAGACACCATTACCACTATTACATACATTCCATTCTTTTTTTTTTCTTTTCTAGAACCCTGCGGATTCTAAAAATAAAGTAGGGATACGCCCAGTCCTTTGCCTCTACTTCTACTTCTACTTTTGCTTCTGCGAAGCAAGAATTCCTTGAGTTAGATCAACAGAATAAGAAATCCCAATTTGTTGATCAGGCGACACCCGGATTTGAACTGGGGATAAAGGATTTGCAGTCCCCCGCCTTACCACTTGGCCATGCCGCCAAATCCGATCAAAAATATGCATAAAAATATTATCTATACTTTAATTACAATTACTAATTTTAATTACAATTACTAATTTTATTTTTTAATCTTGAATCCCATTGTACTTATCCCTTTCCAAAAACGAATCCCTATTTTTTATTGGATCCGGTTTCGATTATTCTCTTTGATTCATTGTATCTCAAAACATACATGGCTTAAAAACTTCCCTTCCCTTTTCTATTGAAATGAAAAAAAAAAAATAGATTTCCGGTCATAGATTTTAAAATTTAGAGTAGGAACCATTACCCATTTACTTTGAATAGGAACCATTGCCTATTT